TATTAATTTATCCTTTTTGATATTATTTTTGAACCATTTATTTAGGTTTTAATCAAAAACAATTCAAAAGAAATTCAATATAGCGTCCTCTATTTTTTTTTGACAAATAGGCCAGCAGTCGTTGACGTTTTCCCAAAATTTTTCGCAAACCTCTCTGAGATGAAAAGTCTTTTTTGTGCAATTCCAAATGTGAAGTAAGTCTCTTTATCTTAGTGGTGAAACTGAATACTTGAAATTCAACAGACCCTCTGTTTTCTTCGTTTTCTTTTTGAGAAATAACCGAAATGAATGAATTTTTGACCATAAAAAAATTCTCCTTTCCCTTTTTACAGATATGGATTTTACCGATCAGTAATAATAATGCCATTAATTTGAATGTGGTATATACAATAATCTAATCCGAATTTCTTTATGAACTGCTAATTTTCTGAATTCAAATCAATCAATCCACTTTCAAATTTGAAATAGGAATAGAAAAGGATTGGTACATTTTCGCATCGAAGAATTTAGACCTAAAATGAAAAAGGTTCTGTTGATTCATTTCGAGATCTAATTGAGACATTATCCAATTTCGTATTGGATACTAGAATGAAATGTGAGACAAGACATGTGATCTGTGTATTTGTGTGCTTTCAGATACCCTATATTTTCTATCTATCCTATTTCAGATACCCTATATTATATATAGGGTATAGGATAGATACCCTATATTATATATAGGGTATAGGATAGATAGAAAAAGTGTATTATTTCAATCGTGGATAAAGATGTATTCTTAACATACTGAAACGACTGCCATTATTGGTATCAAACCAATAACGATTCATACAAGCTAAATCTTCTAATCGATAATTAGGCCAAAGAAAGTGCTTTAATTTCTTTAATTGGAATTTCTTTTTCTCTCTAACAAGATGGTTATTGTCATGTGAAACTTGTCTGCTGTTTTTTACGTTCTTTCGGTTCCAAAATACTGGATTTCTATCTACATCATTTCTATTCTTTGAATTCAAAGAAATTTGAATTCTGAATTCTTTACGACGTCTAAACGAGAAAATATTTTCAGGAATAAGTAAACCTAAATGATTTTTGTCTCTATTTCTACCATTTCTTCTGTCATGTCTTAAAAGAGCTTCTTCAAGTCTTAAAAGAGCTTCTTCAAAATGCTTTTTGTCTCTATTTCTACTTATTCTGTCATATAAGAAAATAGCTTTATCAAAAAGTTTCTTAAAAAGATATCTTTTCTCTTGGTATTTCGTTTGGTCCTTACTCTTATGAACCAACGAACTACCTATGGTTTGATACATAATAAATTGTCCATCTTCTGTTCCAGACAGACGAATGGGTTCTACAGTAAATGCTCCTCTTTCCGTGAATTCTGTCAAATTCCCAAGCAGCATGATATCCAAACTCATTTCTCTCTTTTGAATCGAGGCTAGAATAATTTTTCTTGGATCTATCAGTCTAAGCAGGAGACAATACATCCTGATATTATTGAGCATTCTTTGAGTCACAGTCTCGCCGAATTTCAATTGAAAAAGAAAATAACGTTTCAGGAATAACTCTAGTTCTGCTTCTGCGATGTTTTTTTTTCTTTTCTTTTTCCCTTTTTTCATGTCTGATCTTGCATAATTTTCTTCAATATCTTTTTGTTGTGGGAGAACGGATTTAAGATCTCCTCGGCTTGTGGATTCTTTTTCTTCTTGATTTCGATACTTTTCTATCCAAAAACTTCCTTCATTGATCTTTTCCTTTTCAGTACTACTACTATTATTCAAAAGGAATTTTCTTGCTATAAACCAAGGTTTCGTTTTATATGCATTAGAAAGTAACACAAATTCTGGGAAGAACCAAAGTTCCTGATTCGATATGGGATGCTTTAGCATTTTTTCATTCATTCCCATCCAATCAAAAAATCCGTTTGAATTTGGTGGATTGATTTCTGGAATCTTAGCTGGAATCCTAGGATTAACATAAAAAAGATCATTTTTATGAATTATTTCATATTCATTAATAAGAACTCTTTTCCTTTGATTCCTATTGGTATCGATCGTGCTCCAGGCCTCAATATCGACTTTTTTTCTAAGATCAAAATGGAGAATTCTCCAATCCAAATATCTTGTATCGACCATTTTTTCCGGAATATGGACCTTTCCTAGATAATTCTTCATAGGGACGTTCACCTGCATATCAAAAAGGGTTTCTTTAGCCGTTTTATAAGAAATCTCTTGATTTTTATTTCCTTGAAACGGAGATCTATAAAAACAGCATTCCCTTTGATTTTCATAATTAAGAAATTGATAGGATAAAAGATCATATCTATAGGATTTTTGAAAATTTTCTTTTTGATTAGATAATGAATCTACTTCAAATTGTTTTTCTTTTTTGAAATGAATTAATTGGTCTTGACATTTGCTAAAATTTTCATTTTTAGCTATACGACGCTGATGAACTGTATTTCGCCATTTTTCTGGTATTAATCTAGACCATCTGATCTGAGATAAATCGTATTGATAATGTCCTCTTAACCCTCTTAAGCAGCCTTTCCAGTGATTCATTTCATAACTCGAATGACCCATTCTTTGTGTTTCAAAAGGAGCCTTTATTTCGGGCTTAAGAAAAAAGGGGCTTCCTTGATGTTGAAGAACAGATTTATAGGAGTTACTAAGTTGATGTGATAATTTGTAAAATACATATGCTTGTGACACGCAGGATAATTCATAAAAAAGATGTGAAATTATATTACTATTTAGAATAGAATCAAGTGCCTTTTTGATAGTAGAAATAATTGGATTTTTCTTTTTTTTATTCATTTTTTCTTCCTCATTCTTCATTTTTTCTTCCTCATTCTTCATTTTTTCTTCCTCATTCTTCATTTTTTCTTCCTCATCGTTAGAAATGCATTTTTTTTTTGTTGATTCAAGAGAAAGTTCTGTATTCATTCTGGGAATATTCATGATAGATAAAAAGATATCTGTGTATATTCTTTGAATGAAAGATTTGAAAAACAGAGGTAATTTACCGATTAATCCAGCAGTCCTTCTTTTTAATATTTGCCGTTTTTCGAATCTTTTAGCATTTGTGATTCTTTCTACTTGATTTCGAATTGTACTTGTTCTATCAGTGAGATCCTTCATTTTATTTTCTGTCACTGAAGAATTTTTCCAACTCGGAGATGTAATTTGATTAAATGATTCGTGAATTATCTGATTGCTGATTATGGAATCTTTTTCTTCTTTAATTTCACTCGATTCATATGAAGCTTGTTGAAATAATTTTGTTTTTCCTTTGAAAACCATTCTAGCTTGAAAAGAGTCCTTCTGTAATTTTCGAATTTTTTTTTCGAGTTCCTTTAAAAGGGGTTTAAAAAAGGAAGGTTGTTTTCGGGGCGAACCAAAAGGACGTCGAGCTTCCTTTCCCCAAACTGTTAAAAAACTAAAATCCTCTTGTTCGTTGTTGTTTTGCATTAGATCTTTCTCAGAGGATCCTAGGTTCGATTTGTGCCAAGGTTTCAAACGGAAAGGAAATAAGATTTTTATCTGAATACCGTCCCAGAACCAATTTTTCGGAAATTCTGTTTCGGATAATGGAACACCGTTATAAGTACATTTAATATGTATCTCTTGGTTCAATTCCTGGAAATCCTCGTACCATTCAGAACGTTGCAATAGCAACATACGTCCAAGATTTTTCGCAATTATGAATGAAGGGAATAGAATATATTTTCTAGAAAAAGAGTGAATTAATAACAGCAAACATCTTATTGGCTGCCCACATGGCAGGTTATCCCAGGCCTCTGCTATCTCTATTCGCGCTTCCTCCCTTCTCATCTTAGCCTCTTCTTTTTCTTCTATTTTTGTTTGCAGGTCTGTATCCTCGACAATTTTGACTGCTTCCTCTTTCCGCACCCAATTTCTAAAAATTCGGTTAATCACCCCGGAGATATCATCAAAATCAAAAAAAGGGAATTTTCGGATTTTGTCCAAAAAAAGAGGGGAATGTGCATGTGGTTGATAGAATAGCCAAATACCCATTTTACGCCGTTGAACCCGCATAGAACCTTTGATTAGACTTCGCCGAAAGTCTGATTGTTGTGAATAACGCATCAAAGCCACTTCCTCTTGTTCACCGGTCTCGTTCACAATACTAGGATCAGTATCCTGCTTGTTAGCAGTAAAAATGACTATACGTTTGGCTTTTCTTGTACGAATTTCATGATCGTCTGGTGCCTCTTCCGGATAGTCGTCTGATTCTTGTTCTATCTCGGTGATTAATTTGTATGACCATACAGGGACTTTTTTACTCATTTCTTCTTCTTCTGATCCAATTTCTGTTGGTTCAAATCCATTTATTTTCTGTTCAAATTCGTGGTAATCAGTATCCGGAAGAAGGAGACCATAAATCCGATTTTTCCCAAATTTCTCTATGAAGATTGATGGTGAGTTGTATATGGTTCTCCTCAACGCTCCGCTCAAGAAAGGATCATACCCTTGGGATAAGTATAAGTATTCTTTTTTAGAATCTTCATTACACAATCGAGTCCTTGTTTCGAGTATATCCAACAAAATATATTTTTTTCTTTTGTCTAGAGCTTCAATTCGATTTATAAACTCGTTGTTGAAATTTTTCACTTTTTGTTTGTTGGTATAAACCCAAGGGTTGTCGAGTTCATTAGATGAAGATTTTTCGAGTGTATGCGGGGATATCCTTCTTTTTATCATTTCCAAAAAAATGGATAAACTAGGAGGATATGTAAAAGAGATTCTTTCTTTTCCATCACTTTGGCATATGTCAAAAAAATATTGTGACATTTCCTTTCTGACACCCCCCTCAATTTGATTATTTTTTATGTGGCGAAATGGTCGATTCCATCGATTCAAATCGAAAAGAAGAGTCACAAGAGGTTTGTCAAAGAAAAAAAGGTCTTTATCTTTCGTTTTTTTATCAATGAATTCATCATTTTCATTCATGAGATCAGACTCTTCAGAATCAGAAGAATCGGA